CTTCCTTCTCCGAGCTCGGGTTATGGAAGAAGGAACCGAGAAGGAGGTATCAGCAACAACTGGTTTTATTACGGGACAGCTCATGATGTTCATATCGATCTATTATGCGCCTCTGCATCTAGCATTGGGTAGACCTCATACAATAACTGTCCTAGTTCTACCGTATCTTTTGTTTCATTTCTTCTGGAACAATCACAAAAACTTTTTTTATTATGGATCTACTACCAGAAATTCAATGCGTAATCTCAGCATTCAATGTGTATTCCTGAATAATCTAATTTTTCAATTATTCAACCATTTCATTTTACCAAGTTCAACGTTAGCCAGATTAGTCAACATTTATATGTTTCGATGCAACAACAAGATGTTATTTGTAACAAGTAGTTTTGTTGGTTGGTTAATTGGTCACATTTTATTCATGAAATGGGTTGGATTGGTATTATTCTGGATACGGCAAAATCATTCTATTCGATCTAATAAGTACCTTGTGTCAGAATTGAGAAATTCTATGGCTCGAATCTTTAGTATTCTCTTATTTATCACCTGTGTCTACTATTTAGGAAGAATGCCGTCGCCTATTGTCACTAAGAAACTGAAAGAAACCTCAGAAATGGAAGAAAGGGGAGAAAGTGAGGAAGAAAGCGATGTAGAAACAACTTCCGAAACGAAGGAGACTAAACAGGAACAAGAGGGATCCGCCGAAGAAGACCCTTCCCTTTGTTCGGAAGAACAGGAAGATCCGGAAAAAATAGATGAAACGGAAGAGATCCGAGTGAATGGAAAGGAAAAAACAAAGGGGGAATTCCACTTTCACTTTAAAGAGACATGCTATAAAGATAGCCCAGTTTACGAAGATTCTTATCTTGATAGGTATCAAGATAATTGGGAATTGGGAAGACTTAAAGAAGAGAAAAATGAAAAGACTTATTTCTGGTTTGAAAAACCTCTTGTGACTTTTCTTTTCGATTATAAACGATGGAATTGTCCATTGCGATATATAAAAAATGATCGGTTTGAAAATGCTGTACGAAATGAAATGTCACAATATTTTTTTTATACATGTCCAAGTAATGGGAAAAAAAAAATATCTTTTACATATCCACCTAGTTTATCGACTTTTTCGGAAATGATAGAACGAAAAATGTCTTTGTACACGACAAAAAAATTATCCCATGGAGACCTGTATAATTATTGGGTTTATACCAATGAACAAAAAAAATAATAATAATATTGATACATAAAAAAAATATAAAAATAAATAAGACGAGATTCGTCCCCCTCCCATATATCTGATAGCTTCACCTATAAGGGAACTTGTAAGCCCAACTCCATTTGTAATTCCATCAAATATATGTCTATCAAAAAACTGAGTTAGCTCGGTTAATCCTCTTATACCCATGGCTAAAACCCTAGTATAAAAAATATCTATGTAACCACGATTATATGACCAATTGTATATAACACTTTTTATTTGGTCCAATATAATTCTCTTAGGGCTCCCTTTTACAAATGAATTGATTAAGTCCAAATTCTGGAAAAATGAATAAGCAGACCCATATAAAATATATGCTATGAATAATCCGAAAATGGCTATACTTACTGAAAAAATGGAATTTGTAAAAAATTCATACCAATTCACAGAATAATTCGAATTTGGATGGAAAATATTTTTGGATGGGGTTAACCATTTCGATAATATATCAAAATCCATTACTCCTTGATCAAAAGAAATTCCTATTGATCCAACGAACAAAGTAAATAGTGCCAATACAAGCAGAGGAAATAGCATAGTATTGTCTGATTCATGAGGATACATGGAAGTATATTTATTTCCAAAGTAAGTACTAAAGTATCGTATCTTATCATTATCAATAATTTTATATGTATCTTTTGAAAAAAAGTAAACCTTATTATTCATTGTTGATAAAAGTAAATTTTTATTGACTGTTTTTGGTCCTTCTTTTCCCCATAGAGATATTGAATAGAACAAATTATTTTTAGTGCTACTATGATTTTGAAAATAAACGCGCAAATACCCATCAAAGGTAAGTAAATATACCCGAAACATATAAAATGCGGTTAATCCTATTGTGAAACAAGGTATTATTGCAATAATTGGTGAATATAACCAACTATCATTAAGAATTTCATCTTTGGACCAAAAACAAGCAAGAGGTGGAATACCACAAAGAGAAAGTGTACCTAATAAAAAAGTAGTTCTTGTAATTGGAACATATCTTGTTAAACCACCCATAAGAACCATATTCTGACTTTTTTCTGGTGAATATCCAACAATGGGTTCCATTGAATGAATAATAGATCCAGATCCCAAAAACAATAAAGCTTTAGAATAGGCATGAGTGATCAAATGGAATAAAGCCGCTCGATAAGAACCTATACCTAGAGCTAACATAATATAACCTAATTGAGACATTGTAGAATAGGCTAAACTTCTTTTAATGTCTCTTTGAGCAAGAGAAAAAGTGGCTCCTAATAGTACTGTTATTACACCTATTAAAGAAATGAAATTCATTATATAAGGTATGTCTATGAAAAGAGGAATAAGCCGAGCTACAAGAAAAATTCCTGCTGCTACCATAGTAGCAGCGTGTATAAGGGCCGAGATAGGAGTGGGTCCTTCCATGGCATCAGGTAACCATACGTGGAGGGGGAATTGTGCAGATTTAGCAACTGCACCGACAAATAATAAAGAGGCGCACAAAGTAGCAAATAAGGAGCTGACCCCATTATTATGGATCAAGTTATTAGCTATTTCGAACAAATCCCGAAATTCCAAACTACCTGTTATCCAATAAAGACCTAAGATTCCTAATAATAAACCAAAATCTCCTACACGATTAGTTACAAAAGCTTTTTGACAAGCACTTGCAGCAATCGGTCGTGTGAACCAAAACCCTATTAATAAATATGAACACATTCCCACCAGTTCCCAAAAAATATGAATTTGTATCAAATTAGAACTAGTAACTAATCCCAACATGGAAGTATTGGAAAAACTCATATAAGCAAAAAATCTCAAATATCCTTGGTCGTGAGACATATAATTGTCACTATAAATAAGAATCATGACTCCAACAGTAGTAATTAGTATTGACATAATAGAAGTAAGTGGATCGATCAAATATCCAAACTCTAAGGAAAAATCAATATCTATGGTCCAAGACCATAGATATTGATAAATAAAACTTCCATTTATTTGTTGAATAGACAGATTGGCCGAAAATCCCATAGCTATACTTAACAGAAAAATACTAGGAAAAACCCATATACGACGAATATTTTTTGTTGCTGTCGGAATAAGTATAAGTCCAAATCCTATTGACATAGTAACTGTAAGTGGAAGAAAAGGTATTATCCATGCATATTGATATGTATGTTCCATAAGAAAACAAACAAATTGAGATTTTTTTTTTTATAATTAATAATTGTTTCTGATTCACCAATTCTTATCTCTTTCGAAAAGAACAATAAACAATAATAATGAAAAAAAAAAATAAAAATAATATATAATATATATAATAATATATATATATATATATATATATTATTTGTTATTTTATGTTATTTGCTTTTTTTATGTTAAATGTTGAAAGTTAAAAAAACGATCTATTCCGAACAATACATGTCTTTCACATACAACGATAAATAAAAATGAGTAACCCTTTTTTGAATGGCAGTTCCAAAAAAATGTATTTCTATGTCAAAAAAACATATTCGTAGGAATATTTGGAAGAAAAAAGGATATTTAACTGCAGTAAAAGCTCTTTCTTTAGCGAAATCGGTTTCTACCGGAAATTCAAAAAGTTTTTTTGTGCGACAAACAAATAATAAAGTCTTGGGATAATTGGAATTGACATAGCCCGAAGAACTGAAAATTTTTTAAGATGAACGATTCACATTAATTAATGTATTGAACTACTCAATATTAGTTATAACTCAATATTAGTTATAACTAGCTGCTGTGGTATGTAGAATAAGCGTTTTCTGTATATTGGGTTCTTATTAAGAATAGTATTTTTTCCCTATCCATTAACTTTTCACAATAGAAAAAAATAGCATTAATATTTTCTATTGTGAATAGTACAATTGTCATAGAAATTGAAACTCTTTTATTTTGTTATATGCCTAACCTAAAACTTAATTGGTTTGGTAAATGTTACCTTATTTATATTATATATATATATACACACAATGAAGAGTATTAATACTTAATGATACTAAAGTATCGGAATCGTTAGAAAAATTCCAAATGGATTTAGTGATGAAATTGTAATACATATGAGATCTTAGTTATTTGATTTTTTTTTTCAATGAAAATNAAAAAGNATTCATTGAAAAAAAAAAATAGAAAGAAAAAGGACAATTCTTAATTCTATACCTCGACTGAGAGCAAAACTATCGAAATTTCAACTGTATCGGGGGAACTTAGTTTATAGTACGTGAAAGTTGATTGTTAAAACTGAACCTAGGACGATACTAACTAAGGATTATTTTATTGAAGATTCAAATATGAATTTAAACGAGTCTTTTTTCATCGATTCTAATCTTTCCTAAACTATATTGAATCCTTGATTCTTGACGATTCAACATGAAATGAATATTATTATTTCAAGTAAGCCGCCATGGTGAAATCGGTAGACACGCTGCTCTTAGGAAGCAGTGCTAGAGCATCTCGGTTCGAGTCCGAGTGGCGGCATCCTATAAAAGAGACACAATGTATCCTATAATGTATTCAATTTCCGATTTCAATTCTGTAATGGAACACTTTTTTTATGATATTTGTGACTTTAGAACATATATTAACTCATATCTCTTTTTCGATCATTTCAATTGTGATTACGATTCATTTCATGAACTTATTAGTCTACGAAATCGTAGGATTACGTGATTCATCGGAAAAAGGGATGATAGCCACCTTTTTCTCTATAACAGGATTATTAATTTCTCGTTGGATTTCTTCGGGACATTTTCCGTTAAGTAATTTATACGAGTCATTAATCTTCCTTTCATGTAGTTTCTTTATTATTCATATAATTTCCAAGAAATTGAACCATAAAAATGATTTAAGCACAATAACTACCCCAAGTACTATTTTTACTCAAGGATTCGCTACGTCGGGTCTTTCAACTGAAATGCATCAATCCGCAATATTAGTACCTGCTCTACAATCTCAGTGGTTAATGATGCACGTAAGTATGATGTTATTGAGCTATGCAGCTCTTTTATGCGGATCGTTATTATCAATCGCTCTTCTAGTCATTACATTTCGAAACAACATCAATTTTTTTTGTAAAAGCAATAATTTCTTAATTAGATCATTTTTCTTTGGTGAGATTAAATACTTGAATGAAAAAAGAGGAAGCGTTTTTAAAAACACTTCTTTTCTTTCACTTCGAAATTATTACAAATATCAATTGACTCAGCGTTTGGATTATTGGAGTTATCGTATGATTAGTTTAGGGTTTACCTTTTTAACCATAGGCATTCTTTGTGGAGCAGTATGGGCTAATGAAGCATGGGGATCTTATTGGAGTTGGGACCCGAAGGAAACTTGGGCATTTATTACTTGGACCATATTCGCGATTTATTCACATACTAGAACAAATCAAAGTTTACAAGGTACGAATTCGGCACTTATAGCTTCTATAGGATTTTTTATAATTTGGATATGCTATTTTGGGGTCAATCTATTAGGAATAGGTTTACATAGTTATGGTTCATTCACATTAACATCTAATTGAATAAGCTACATGAAAAATACATAAGAATATCGTCCCATATATAACGAAAGTTTGCTTGTTCGAGTTTTTGTTTTGACAGGTTGTCAAAACAAAAACTCGAAATGCATCTCATTACAATTCTAATTCACTTTATTTTTTTGCATTGTACAGCGAACGATTTAAAAAAAATCTTAAAATTAAAGAATTATAAGACTTTTTGTCTCATTAATGAAACACTATCCATAAAAGTAATTAGATAGGATAGTTTGTACCCTGTCAACTGATAACGAGAGAACGAAATCAGGATAAATACCAATCCCTATTACAGGTAGAAAGATACAAATTGAAACAAATAGTTCTCGTGGTCCAGAATCCAAAAAATTAGAATGTGGAACATTGAATAGCTTGTATCCATAGAACATCTGACGTGACATAGATAATAAATAAATAGGAGTTAATATCACTCCAATTGCCATTACAAAAGTAATTAGTATTTTTGGCATTAAAAGATATTTTGGACTAGTAATTATTCCAAAAAATACTACTGATTCCGCAACAAAACCACTCATTCCTGGCAATGCAAGAGAAGCCATCGAGAAACTACTGAACATGGTAAATATTTTTGGCATTGGGATAGATATCCCTCCCATTTCGTCGAGATAAACAAGACGTATTCTATCACAACTCGTTCCCGCCAAGAAAAAAAGTGCAGCACCAATAAATCCATGAGAGAGTATTTGTAAAATGGCTCCATTGAGTCCCATGTCGGTTATAGAACCAATTCCTATAATTGTAAAACCCATGTGAGATACAGAGGAATAGGCTATTCTCTTTTTAAAATTGCGTTGACCGAGAGAAATTAAAGCTGCATAGATTATTTGCATCGTTCCAACTATTACCAACCAGGGAGAAAATATAGAATGAGCGTGGGGTAATAATTCCATATTGATCCGAATCAATCCATATGCTCCCATTTTTAATAAGATTCCAGCTAGAAGCATACATGTACTGTAATGTGCTTCTCCATGGGTATTTGGTAACCATGTATGCAGGGGTATAATCGGTGATTTGACAGCATAAGCAATAAAGAAACCAAAATATAATATTATTTCCAATGCCACAGGATATGATTGATTAGTTAATCTTTCAAAATCTAATGTTGGTTCATTGGAACCATATAAACCCATACCTAGAACTCCTATTAAGAGAAAAATGGAACCCCCTGCTGTGTACAAAATAAACTTTGTAGCCGAGTAGAGACGTTTTTTTCCTCCCCACATGGATAAAAGTAAGTAAACAGGAATTAATTCTAACTCCCACATGATGAAAAAAAGTAAAAGGTCTCGAGAAGAAAATGATCCTATTTGACCGCTGTACATTGCTAACATCAGGAAATAGAACAATCGCGAATTTCGCGTAACTGGCCAAGCCGCTAAAGTGGCTAAAGTAGTGATAAATCCTGTCAGTAAAATGGGTCCTATGGAAAGTCCATCGATTCCCAGTCTCCAGTGAAAATCAAAAATATCTATCCATTTATAATCTTCCTCCAATTGGATTAATGGATCGTCCAATTGGAAATGATAACAGAATGCATAGGTTGTTAGAAGGAGTTCCAATAAACATATACAAATAGTATACCATCTAAACATCTTATTTCCTCTATGAGGAAAAAAGAAAATTGAGGAACCCGCGAATATCGGCAAAACAACAAGTATTGTTAACCAAGGAAAATAACTCGTGATAAAGACAAGATATGTTTTGACCAGAAAAACCCGTGCTCGAAATAATAAATTTTATCGAGTACGGGCTTTTGTCGGTAAAGAGGAATCAAATGATTCAAGTGGAGTTTTTTGTAACGTATCAATAAGATAGACCCATGCTGCGAGTTGTTTCATGCCATAAATAAACACGGACACTCAAAAAATCTGTTGGGCAGGCGGATTCACATCTCTTACAACCTACACAGTCCTCGGTTCTTGGTGCGGAAGCAATTTGCTTAGCTTTACATCCGTCCCAAGGTATCATTTCCAATACATCTGTGGGGCAGGCTCGTACACATTGAGTACACCCTATACATGTATCATAAATTTTTACTGAATGTGACATTGGATCTATAAATTCCAGTTTTGAGCATAAAAAATTTTCGATCTGGTAAAATAAAATTAGTAGTAAATGAATCATACATTTACATTTATATTGTAGGCACCAGACGAAGCAGTGGTTTATCAAAATTTTAAGAATCAATATATTTCTAAATCTGTTCATGAGAAAAGTCCAAGAGACTTTGATTTCTCTTTCAACAACCATGATCATGCGAGTTGCACATGTGAATTCAAATTGACCAACAAATTGGTCAATATTTCAATATTAATTCAAAGTATTTATTCAATATGAAAATATTTATTATTCAATAGTAAATTAATTCAATACTAAATATAATAGAATATCTAGTAGATTAATATTCTATGTGATATTATATATCTTATGATCATAACTAATTATTCAACAAATTCGATTGATTGATACGAGTTGATTTTCTGTTACGATGGATTGATGAAACAATAGCTAGCCCAATAGCTGCTTCAGCAGCCGCAACAGCTATAACAAAGATTGAGAAAATGTCGCCTTTTAATTGGCGACTATCAAATATATCAGAAAATGTTACGAGATTGATATTAACCGAATTGAGTATAAGTTCAAGACACATAAGTGCTCTAACCATCTTTCGACTTGTGATCAATCCATAGATACCGATAGAGAATAAATAAACACTCAAAAAAAGTACATGTTCGAACATCATTGACTAACTCCTTATCAATCTCGATTCATTTCAATATGAACAACAATTCAACCGATTCGATTGATTAGAATAGAACGATTACAGAATAAAAGAAGGTATTGGCAATAGATAGGTTTAATTAAAAACCTTATAAAAACCTTAAACCTTTCCATTTATTTTATTTATTTAGAATTTCTAAATCTTAGAATTTTTAAATCTTAGAATTTCTAAATCTTAGAATTTAATTCTAAGTATTTATTATTGACGAGCCATAGTAATTGCACCTATCAAGGAAACTAAAAGAATTATGGAAATGAGTTCAAACGGAAGATAAAAATCTGTTGATAAATGAATCCCAATTTGTTGAATGTTACTTATTAGGTCCTGTTCTATAATCTGGCTTGATCTTGTAGTCCAAAAAATTCCGTACCATGACGTATCTGGGATAATAGTAATTAGTGAAAAAAGAATACTTGTACAAACCAGTGAAGTGACTCCATCTCCAATGGTCCAAAAATAGGAATCATTGGAATATTCTGAACCATTCATGAACATTACAGCAAATATGATTAAGACATTTATGGCTCCAACATAAATAAGGAGCTGTGCGGCAGCTACAAAATAGGAATTCGATAGAATATAGAATAAGGATATACAAACAAGAACCAATCCCAACGAAAAGGCAGAAAAAATGGGATTGGTAAGTAATACTACTCCCAGACCTCCTAATACAAGAACTGATCCAAAAAATACTACAAGAATATCATGTATTGGTCCAGGTAAATCCATTATTAAAATGATAAATTAATAAATAAGTCGAAATATTTCATGACCTTACTGAATGGTCCAGGAAAGGAAAAGGGGTAACCCCGTTTTTTCTTGTATATGATACATTCCTAATTGAATGAAAACTTTTTTATATGTATTAATGTAGATATAGATAAAATTCTCGAGAAAAGAGTAATGGGGATTGTATATTTCGAAATCATCACGAAAAATATATTCTCAGTTTAAATCAAAGAATAATTCTCAACAATCAATAATTATTAGTTATTATTTGTAGTTACTGACCAAACAAAATAAAAAAGCTTGGGTCTTTTATATCAAAACAAAATCTTAGTAATTGGTAATCGTTCTTGAATCAAAGGGGTTATCTTTGTCTATTTTAATTTGAGTCGAATTCATAACTGTTTGAATTGTGTAATCTCCAATTATTGACATTGGTAACCGACCCAAAGCAATTTGATTATAATTCAATTCGTGACGATCAGAAGTAGAAAGTTCATATTCTTCAGTCATTGATAAGCAGTTTGTTGGACAATACTCGACACAATTACCACAAAATATACAGACCCCAAAATCAATACTATAATTAAGCAATTGTTTTTTTTTAATATCTCTTTCAAATCTCCAATCAACAACGGGTAGATCTATCGGGCATACACGAACACATACTTCACAAGCAATACATTTATCAAATTCAAAGTGGATTCGACCACGGAAACGCTCTGATGTGATCGATTTTTCATAAGGATATTGAATAGTTATAGGTAAACGATTTGTGTGAGATAAGGTAATTACGAAACTTTGACCAATATACCTTGCAGCTCGTATTGTTTGTTGACTATAATTCATGAACCCAGTCACCATAGAGAACATATTGTAAATATCCAGGAAAAAATTGATGTTTCTTTCTCTTGTTTGAAAGAGGTTATGAATCTGGAATATCGTTATCGTATTTTCTTATTTATAGTGAAACAAGTTGGGAGGAAGTTGTCAATAATAGATTACCTAAAGAAATAGGTAAAAGAAATTTCCATCCAAAATTTAATAGTTGGTCCATTCTTATCCTAGGCAAAGTCCATCTTGTTGTGATAGGAATGAACAGAAACAAATAAGCTTTAGCTAATGTAATAAAGATACCAATTGTCATTCCAAAAACTCCGGCCATTTTATTTATTCCGAAAAGTTCAGGAATGGATATGTACGGAATAGAAAAATTCCACCCACCTAAGTAAAGAACTGTTACAAATAATGAAGAAAGTAATAGATTTAGGTAAGAAGCAATATAAAATAAACCAAATTTGATACCTGAATATTCGGTTTGATAACCTGCTATTAATTCCTCCTCTGCTTCCGGTAAATCAAATGGCAATCTCTCACATTCGGCTAGAGAAGAAATTAGAAAAACAATAAACCCTATAGGTTGACGCCACAGATTCCACCCCCAAAAACCATATTTTGACTGTGCTTCAACTATATCAACTGTACTTGAACTATTAGATAATTATAGTCGATAATAACATCACTGTTCCCATCGCTATTACAAAACCGTACATGAAACTTCAGCTTCATACGGCTCCTCTATGGCCACAAATAAATGTAAGGACTGGTTCGGTATTTTCGCCCTCTTTGGAGGATAGATCGAATAAAGATACATCGGAGAGTCCCAAATTAGACCAATGGAATTCTGTCCGCTAGAATAAGAAAAAAGTGCTTTCGAATTGATCTCATCCTTATAATGATAATTTTTCTTTGTTCGGTAATAACTTAATCTTTCAATAAAATATTCGTTATCAATATATATATATAGGCATTAGTTCATGAATCATGATAAGAATTCCGTATGTATGAATACGGATATAGGAAAGAAAGAATAAATAAAGATCTTTTTTTATTTTATAAAAATTTTTATTCATTCATTCGATTATTGCATTCCATTTCTTTTGTTCCTGTTCTTCTGTCTCAGAAGAAGGTATTTAGAAAAAAAAAAAATAAAGGATTAATTCGTTCTTGATAGTCATTTCTTTAATCAGTGAATAGGAGCATACTCGAGATCGGAATCGTAGGGAGGTACTTCTTGATTATTTCTACCAACTTAAAGCCCTTATTATGATTCGTTTTATGCAGAAATATCTCTTTTTTTGATACCTTACATTATCCCCATTACTAATCCTTTGTGTACCTTGGTGTTCCTAACTGTCCACCGATTTTTGATTGATCCCCGGTATGTTAATACATACAAGGCAGTAGTGGAAACTCCATACAGTTGATCTTTTGCACCCGCTTCAAGATATGATGACTAATCAAAGAATCTCAATCTTGGGGTAAACAGTTTACGCTGCTTATGTTTACTTTAACTTCATTCTTGTACATAGGGAATGAGATTTTCTCTTCTTACTGCAAATTTATAAGCTGTTTTGTTTCACTCATATAACTATCTGGTTTAACTCATCGATGAATAAAAAAAATATCTATTCAATACATTCAACCTCTTTTCTTTATTTATTTCTAGGAAAGAGGTAAAAGTTCATGTTCCAACGAATCACACGTAGAGATATTGATAACACACATAGAGTTAATGGTATTTCATAACTAATAGATTGAGCAGCAGCTCGTAGACCACCTGAAAAAGAATATTTATTATTCGATCCATATCCTGACATAAGAAGCCCAATAGGGGCAATACTTGAAATGGTGATCCATAAAAAAACACCTATACTGAGATCACCTAAAACAAGGCGGTATCCAAAAGGAATTACTAAATAACTTAGTAGAATTGATATGACCGCTATAGACGGTCCGACACTAAACAAACGAATATCTCCTCTAGATGGGAGTAGGTCCTCCTTAAAAAGTAATTTAGTCCCATCTGCTAGAGCTTGAAGAATTCCCAACGGACCAGCATATTCAGGCCCAATACGTTGTTGTATCGTTGCAGATATTTCTCTTTCTAACCACACAATTACTAGTACCCCTATTATGATTCCAAATATAAGGGTAAAAATAGATACAAACATCCATATGAGTCCATAGATTTCTTTTATGGATTCCAATGTAGAAAAAGAATTGATAGCTTGTACTTCTGTCGTATCAATTATCATTTCAACGATCAACTTCTCCCATAATGATATCTATACTACCTAGTATCGTCATGATATCAGCCAATTTCATTCTTTTAACTAGCTGAGGAAGAATTTGCAAATTGATGAAACCGGGTGGACGAATTTTCCATCTCCAGGGGAAAATGCTATTATCCCCTATCAAATAAATTCCTAATTCTCCTTTTGGGGCTTCTACTCTGACATAAAGTTCTTGTTTCGACAATTCAAAATTGGGTGAAGGTTTTTTACTAATAAATCTATATTCAAAATCATTCCATTCGGAATTTTTTGCTCTATCAAAGCGTCGAACTTCTAAATTCTCATAGGGCCCTCCAGGAATTCCTTCTAGAGCCTGTTGAATAATTTTTATAGATTCCCCCATTTCACCTATTCGTACTAAATAACGAGCTAATGAATCTCCTTCTTTTTGCCATTGGACTTCCCAATCGAATTCATTGTAACACTCATAATGATCAACCTTACGAAGATCCCATTGGATTCCAGAAGCTCGTAACATTGGTCCTGATAAACCCCAATTTATTGCTTCCTCTCCACCAATAATGCCCACTCTTTCAACTCGTTCCAAAAAAATAGGATTCCGTGTAATAAGTTTTTGATATTCAACAACTCCTCTTAAAGAATAATCGCAGAAATCCAAACATTTATCTATCCAGCCATGAGGTAGATCAGCAGCTACTCCTCCGATGCGGAAATAATTATGCATCATTCGCATACCTGTGGCGGCTTCGAATAAATCATATAATAATTCTCTCTCTCTGAAAATATAGAAAAAAGGAGTCTGTGCACCGATATCTGCCATAAAAGGTCCAAGCCATAACAAATGAGAAGCTATACGGCTCAGCTCCAGCATAATTACTCTGATATAACTGGCTCTCTGAGGTACTTGAACATTTTCCAATTGTTCTGGTGCATTTACCGTTATTGCCTCTGTGAACATAGTAGCTAAATAATCCCAACGTGTTACATAAGGAAGATATTGTATAATTGTTCGGTTTTCTGCTATTTTTTCCATCCCTCTGTGTAAATATCCCAATATGGGTTCACAATCAATAACATCTTCACCATCGAGAGTAACGATCAGTCGAAGAACACCATGCATTGATGGGTGGTGAGGACCCATATTGACTATCATGAGATCTTTTCTTGTAGCCGGTATAGTCATATTTTTTCTTCCTTAATTCATTATTCCACGAATTCCTCAAAACGAGGTTCATCAAAATGAAAAATCTAATAAAATAACTATAAAAAAAAAATTCAAACGATTAAATTAACGAGTTTTTGGCTCCCGAATATCCAACTGATCCATTAATTTCTTATAACGGACTCTATTTTTCTTTGACAAATAAGCCAGGAGCCGTTGACGTTTTCCCAGAATTATTCGTAGACCTCTTTGGGATAAAAAATCTCTTTTGTGCAATTCCAAATGTGAAGTAAGTCTACGTATCTTACTGGTGAAACTTAATACTTGAAATTCAACAGAACCCTTGTTTTCTTCTTTTTCTTCTTGTGAAATAACCGAGATGAATGAATTTTTGATCATAAAAAAATTTTTCTATCTTTTTTTCTTTCCCATGTATTTATTTTACTTTACCAAATCGATCAGGAAAAATAAAAATAATAATCTTTATGCCAGTTATTTTAATCTAGTACACACAAAAATTTGAATTTTTTCCTATTTTCTCTTTCTTTTCAATCCAAATTGAAAAGAAAGAGAAAATACCTTTCTACATTCATGGAAGAGAATGATTTCTTTGTACCTAAAAGGATTCTGCCGATTTCGTCCTAGATCCAATTGAGTTGATACGCCATTAGATCCGTGTCATGTACCAGAATGTAATACAGCGTATATGTATATCTTTCAGCTTTCATCTACCGAAAAATATCACAGATATATATGAAATATACTACTAACAAATTCTGAATCATAGATACATATATATCCTTGACATACTGAAACGATTGCCATTATTGGTATTAAACCAATAGCGATTTATACAAGCTAAATCTTCTAATCGGTAATTGGACCAAAGAAACAATTTGCATTTAATGAATTTATTTGTATCTGTATTAGTATTAAAATGCTTGTCCTCATTCAAAAATTTTCCATAGTTTCTTATGTTGTTTTCATTGCAAAATACTGGATTTCTATCCACAAAATTCCAATTACGAGAATGAAAACAAATTAGAATTCTCAATTTTCTACGACGTCTAGGAGATATAATATTTTCAGGAACAAAGAAATCATAATTACTTTTGTCTCCATCCACAAGCATATTGCCGTGTCTTGCAACGGGTTTATCAAAATTCTTCTTATCAACATATCTTTTTTTTATGTATTTTCTGTTAGTTTGATGCTTCATTTTTTCGATCAATGAAATACCTAGGGTTTGATATATAATAAATTTTCCATCCCTTTTTATAGATAAACGAATCGGTTCGATAATCAATACTCCCTTTTTTATCAATTCTGTAAGAGCTAGATCTTTCTGAATTAGCATTACATCCAGATGCATTTCTCCTCTTTGAATCGAGGATATAGCAATTTTCCTTGGATTTATCAGTCTAAGTAGGAGACAATATACCTTGATATTATTGATCATTCTTTGATTCAAGGAGTCATCCCATCTTAATTGAAAAAGGAAATATTTTTTCAGGAAGAAATCTAGTTCTGCTTCCTTCTTTTTCTTGGATTGTTTTTTCTTTTTACCCTTTTTAATGTCTGATCCCGCGTAATTGTCTTCAACATGGATTGTTTTTTCTTTTTTCCCTTTTTTATGTCTGATCCCGCGTAATTGTCTTCTACATTTTTTTTTTTTGTTTTGTTTTTGTATATCTGATCCAAGATTTTCTTGTCCCTGTTGTTCGTTTTTTTCTTGGTTGGAATTTTCTAATTTAAGATATTCTTTTTGATTAGATGATATCTGAAGATTTTTTTTTTTATTTTGATTTATGTTGATGCTTTTATTTTGACTAATATTTTCATAGAAATCAAAATTTAAAAGAAGTAATTTGATTGGTATGATCCATGGTTTAATCTTATATGCATCAAAAAGTGGCACAAGTTCTGGGAAGAACCGGGGTTCTAGATTTGATATGGTACGATAAACTTTTTCTTGATTCATTCCCATCCAATCAAAAAAGTGTTTTTTTTGATGGGATGGTTTAATTCCTTGATGAATTGTAAGAGAAAAAATATCTTTTTTTTTCAATTTTTTGATAATTTTGTTTTCAGTCTTAGTATTTTTCTCAATTTTGGTGCTGATATGCGTATTGGTCCAGGTTTCAATGTCGATATTTTTTCTAAGACAAATATGGAGAATTCTACAATCAAAATATTTTCTATCCAGATTTTTATGTGTAGCAATAATATATTCCTTTTCTAGATAATTACTAATAGCTATACTTACCAATACATAAAATGATTCGGGTTTCAGTGTATTGAAATTGTATGGAATTTCTTGGTCTCCTTTTACCTGTAATGTTGATTCATAAATATATGAGTCCTTCCTATTCCCATAATTCATATATTTATGTGATAAAAGATAATATCTGTAGTGTTTTTTAAATTTTTCTTTTTTATGTGAATCAAATTTAATTGAGTTTTTATTTTGAATCGTAGAACGTTGGTTGATTCTATTTCGCCATTTTTGAGGTACTAATCGAGACCATTTTGTCTGAGATAAATTGTATGGATAATGGCCTTTTAACCAGTTTTTCCATTTATTTTTTCCAGACTTATCAATTTTCTTTTGCTTTGATTTGGAATCAAATATTCCTCGTGTCATACAATGATCCTTGATTTTATGCTTAATAAGAGGATGGGTTCTGGGATATTGAAATACAGATCTCAAGTGATACTTCTTAAGTAATTGGATTTGTGATAATTTGTAAAATACATATGTTTGGGACAAGGAGGATAAATCATAATTATAATAATCAATATTTGAATTATTATTACTGATATTAGTATTATAAAACGATTTTTTTATAGTCGAAATAAAGTTCATTGTATTTTGATCTGTTTCATCAATTCCTTCTCGATTTGTTTCATCGTTGTAAATCGATTTTGTGATAATTTTTTTTGTTGATTCAAAGAAAAATTGTGCATTGATCCTAAAAATAGTAATCATACGTAGAAAGATATCTATGTATATTTTTTCAATGAATGATTTCATAAAAAAATTGAATTTACGTATAAATCGAATCTTTTTTCTTTTAAATATCTGCAAAATATGTTTCTGTGATTCCGATTTTTTATCATCACAAGTTAGAACTATTTTTTTCTTGTCTTTTGTGATTCGTTCTAGTTCTATTTGATTCCTGATTGTGACTGTCCTATCAGCAAGATCCTTTGTTTTTTTTTCTATGAGTGAGTAATTTGCCCAATTCATGGATTGAATTCGAATGGTTGATTCGTGAATAATCTTATTATTTATTTTAGAATCTCTTACATTTTCATTTGGTTTATATACTTTTACCTTCCTCAATTCAAATAAGAAAATGGGGTTTACTTTTTCAAGTTCCTTCATTTTTTGTTTTATAACTAGAACTATTTTGATAACCCATCTTTTTTTTTCTTTAAAAACTTTTAGAACGAAAAAAAAATTCTTTTTTACTTTTATAATTATTTTTCTAATTATTTTTTGGAGTTCTTTATAAATGGGTTCAAAAAAAGAAGGTCGTTTTCGGGGAGAACCAAAAGGAACTTCTGCTTCCATTCCCCAAATTGTTAAAAAACAAAAATTTGCTTTTTTTCCTTTTTTTTTCATTGGATCTCTATGATGAGATCGTATTTTAGATCTTCGCCAAGGTTTAAGAAAGAAAGGAAATAGAATCTTTATCTGAATACCGTCTGTTAACCAATCTTTTGGAAATTCTGTTTCCGATAATTGAACACCGTTATAGGTGCATTTAACATGCATTTCTCTATTCCATTCCTTCAAATCCTCATACCACTCGGGGAATTGGAATAATAACATACGGCCAATATTTTTAGCTATTATCAATGAAGGCAATACAATGTATTTTCTAAGAAAGGATTGGGTTACTAACATCGAACCTCTTATTGCTTGAGC